AATTAATAGCTTCGTTTTTGTAATTTTCTAATTGTTCCAAAGTCGTATAAATTGAATTAATTAAATTCAATTTTTCTCGTTCGATCTCAGAATAGCCATTCACCCGAAACCGATCTGCTTCCGTTTCGACTTTCCTTAAGCGGGCTTGGGCTTTTTCCAGCTGTTCAATAGCCCCTTCCCGTAATTCTTCTGAGTTTCGAATAGTTCTCAAGATTTTATGTTTTCGATTATCTAATAAATCACTTAATGAAAGTAGACTCTCTTTCCATTCATTTCAAAATGTCTAGGATCTCTTCCCGAACCAAACATGAATCTTTCGATTCATTTGGCTCTCACACTCAATTACTTATGGGAAATTTCCCAATTTTTTATGTAATGAGCCTATCCTCTCTTCGCTATTTTTATTTTTTATTTTAAAAATATTGAAAACAATTACCAATATAAGACCAGAATATTCGGAGGACTCTTCTGACCAAACAAAAATATGTCAGCAAAGTTGTTTTTTTTCTTCAAATCCAAAGAATTCTTATTCATTTATACATAGGTCATCGATTACGCATTGTACAAAAGAGAGGGTTAAATTCACCCGTTTTTCAATTTCTTGCCGTAAGTAAATAGGATTTAAGCCATTTTATCGACATGAGTGTTCTATATCGAAAAAAAAATCTAATAATTTTATCGAAACCATTTCATTTTCATTTCTGTATTAACATAGTGGTAGAAAGAGTACTACACTGCGTCTAGACTTCAAACTATTCACTTTAACCATGGTAATAGTCCAAAATTATTGGTTAATAGAGAATCAAAGTAGATTACCAATAAATCGCGAAATGCTATAGTTCTTAAATATTTTTTCTTAAATTATTGAAAAAATTGAATTAATTCAGAAGTCATTTTCAGAAGTAATTCGCGGGATTATGCACATTTTATTAGTTATAACTAAAAAGTGCAGTTTGGTTGGATCCAATCTATTCTTTGAAATAAACAACTCGCACACACTCCCTTTCCAAAAAAAACCAATACACCTAACACTACACTAAGATTTATTGGATTTGTTGCTAAAATATCGGTATTAAACCCGAAACTTCCGGCGGATGGCCAGTAGCCCAAACAAAGGAAAGAATCGGTTATATTTTTCATATGATCTCATCTCCTCTTATGAATAGACTAATTATCTTTCTAAGATTCCTATATTAGTTAGATATATATATATAGATCTATCTATATATATATCTATATATTATTTGGATTGGTCAATCAATTGGAAGATTCCCTAAAAGAATGATACTTATTCGAATTAGATACCAGTTCTTATATCCATTGCAAAATCTCTCAAGTTTTAACACTTGAGAAAAATTATCTTAAAAAAAAGGGGGATTATTGGACTAAAAAAGAGAAGAAAGAGGGCGAATCCGTATGTGAATTCTTCACCTTTCAATTAGTCCTTCCCCTGTGTTCTTGTCCGAACGGATAAAGAATTATAGGAGTGAAATATTAATATAAATAGAATTCGAAAAAGCAAGACCGGTAAAGCAAGTCCACGGAAAAAAGGATATGTATTTCTATTTTTTTAGGATTAAACAAAAGGATTAGCAAATAAAAGTGCTAATGCTACAACCAGTCCATAAATTGTTAAAGCTTCCATAAAAGCCAGACTAAGCAATAAAGTACCTCGTATTTTTCCCTCTGCTTCCGGTTGTCGTGCAATCCCTTCTACAGCTTGCCCTGCAGCAGTGCCTTGACCAACCCCAGGTCCAATAGAAGCAAGCCCTACGGCCAACCCAGCAGCAATAACAGAAGCAGCAGAAATAATTGGATTCATGATAATTTCCTCGTAACCTAAATATAAAATAAAGAAATAGTTAATGATATAATCAACCAATAAATTATGACTTAATTTTTCAATTACCAAGATTTATTCGGTTAAAGTAATTAATAAGAATTCCGAATTGAAAATAATAATAGTTATTGAACTCTACGAATTACTTCGAGATTTCTTTTTTCGTCTCTACCTATATACATAGTTTTTTTGTGAATATGTAGAACCTTTGTTCTTATCTTACCTTCAATTGGGAATCATTCTTTGAATTCTTCGTTTTTTTATTCCATTTTTTTAGTCATTGAATATTCAATTCACAATTCGAGATGAAACGGAAGGGCTTTGTTTTTTAATCCCTATCGAAATTTACAGTAGTAGCGGGGCAATTTTAGATATAAAATATTAGTTATTTTATATAATATATATGGATATGGTTAGTTCATATATAACGAGTTCATATAGAATATCCTATCACATATACGTGGGTTTCTTCTATACTGTAAACCAATTATTTTGTGTTTTAGATTCAATCGAATTCTAAAATCATTTTTGGAAACCTCAAAAGAGTTGTTCTATAGTGATCCGATTATATACACCCAGTTTGACCTCCCGCACTTCTACTTTATTTGTTATCTTGTTTTTTTAAGCTCTCCTCCCCCTTTTATTATTACCCCATATGGATACAATCAATCTAAAGAAATTCGTTAGATTTAATTATTGTTTCATAGAAATATTGGAATTTGGGTGATCTAAATGTTTTTTTTTTGAATTCTCTTTTGGTCAATCGTTGAATTGAATGTGACTTAAACGGGAATCTCCTTTAGTTCTATATAGTATCTTTTTATCACACGCCGTAAACGTAAATATCATACAGAATTCGAATTATGGCTCTTAATTACTTAATTATTTTTATTTATTTTTTTTTTTGAATATCCAATATATAGTAATATATGCTAATATATGCTAATCGAATATCTATATCTATCTATATAGATATAGGTAGATAGATATAGATGTTTACTAAGTAGATTATATTGAGCCGCAATATATGTGCGGCAAGCTAAACGAAAAAGACTCTTTTGTAGAAAACTGGTCAATGATGGCCTTCCATGGATTCACCTATATAAGCCGCAGCTAAAGTAGCAAAAATGAGAGCTTGAATACCGCTTGTGAATAATCCAAGGAACATGACAGGTATAGGAACTACTAAAGGTACTAAAGAAACAAGAACAACAACTACTAATTCATCAGCTAATATATTTCCGAAAAGTCGAAAACTAAGAGATAAGGGTTTTGTGAAATCTTCTAAGATGTTAATCGGTAAAAGGATTGGGGTTGGTTGGATGTATTTATTAAAATAAGCTAATCCTTTTTTTGAAAGACCCGCATAGAAATATGCAATTGATGTAAGTAAAGCTAATGCAACGGTAGTATTTATATCATTTGTGGGTGCAGCTAACTCCCCATGAGGTAATTGTATGATTTTCCAAGGTAAAAGAGCCCCCGACCAATTAGAAACAAAAATAAATAGAAACAAAGTTCCAATAAAAGGAACCCAGGGACCATATTCTTCTCCAATCTGAGTTTTGCTCACGTCTCGAATGAATTCAAGAACATATTCAAAGAAATTCTGACCGAAAGCGGGAATGGTTTGCAGATTTCGAATAATTAGAATGGCTGAAACCAATAAGATAGCAATTACAACCCAAGAAGTAATAAGTACTTGGGCATGTACTTGGAAACTCCCTATTTGCCAATAGAAATGTTGACCTACTTCCACAGCAGATATATCATATAATCTTTTTAATGTGTTGATAGAACATAATAAAACATTCATATTGTCCTCTAAAAAAATAAGAACTTGAAGGGGAATTATTTTTATTCAAACATCTCCTTTCCTTTTTGATTTGTCTACTTATTACTAGTATAGTAATAGATTCCCTAAATCTATGAACCCCTCCAACTAAATCCAATAATTTTTTTATCTTATTATTAATCAAGAATTTCGTATATAGCTAGAACGGCCCTCACAAATTGCAAATACTAATTTGTTAAGAATTAAGCGAATTGAGGCTATAGCATCATCATTAGCTGGAATTGAAATATCGGCGAGGTCCGGGTCACAATTTGTATCGATTAAACAAATTGTTGGAATTTCCAAAGTTATACATTCTCGAAGAGCCGTATATTCTTCTTGTTGATCGACGATTATTACAATATCAGGTAACCCCGTCATATATTTAATGCCGCCAAGATATGTTTCCAAATGAGCTAAATGTCTCTTCAATATAGCGGCATCTCTTTTTGGAAAACTGTTGAGTCTCCCCATCTTTTGTTGCATTCTCAAGTCCCTGAACTTTTGAAGTCGTGTTTCTGTAGTATACCAATTCGTTAACATACCGCCGAGCCACTTTTTATTAACATAATGACACCGAGCTCTTATTGCAGCCCGTGCTACTGAATCAGCTGCTTTTTTTTTTGTACCAACAATTAAGAATTGTTTTCCCCCACTTGCTGCATCAAAAACTAAATCACAAGCTTCTGATAAAAACCGAGCAGTTCTAATAAGATTTGTAATATGAATACCCTTACGCTTTGCAGATATATAAGGTGACATTTTAGGATTCCATTTTCTAGTACCGTGGCCAAAATGAACTCCTGCTTCCATCATCTCTTCCAAGATTATGTTCCAATATCTTTTTGTCATTTATATTTATCCCCACACTTTTCTTTCATTTCAAAATAGAATTTATATAAATTTTTTGAAATGAAAGAAAGAGACCCGGTATACTGAAATAGAAATAAATAAGTGTTCCAAAGGAACCTTCTCTTCTACCGAAGATTGGCCTTTGATAAATGATCGGGCCATTTTTTCTATTTAATATTTAATATGATTATTCTCTTTATTATCTTTCTTTTATTATACAAAATAAAATGACCGCAGATGAATCCGCTCTTAAGAATCATTATTTTAGGAATTATTAAATACTAGATTGCTGTGATGTATCGCATAAATTCTTTGAAACAAAAACAAATAATTCTCTATGGTGAAACAAAATATCTCTCATTTCGCCCTCAAATAAATTATTTGTTTTTGTTTCCGAGGTCATCTTGTTATATTGCCTTTGCTTTGAACGGTGCATTATTCTTTTGAATCCGGTACCAACAGGTATCATTCCCCCTAAAACAACGTTCTCTTTCAAACCTTTCAACCAATCTATGCGCCCCCGGAGAGCGGCTTTTGATAAAACTCTAGCAGTTTCTTGAAAACTTGCTTCAGATATGAAACTTTGAGTATTCAGAGATGTTTTTGTTATCCCCAATAATAGAACTCGATAGCAAATCGCCTCTTCTAAGGAACGCCCTGCTCGTTCGGCTCGCAACAATCCAATTAGTTCACCGGGCAAAAAAACATTAGACATTCCATCTTCGGAAACCAAAACTTTTGATGTTATTTGACGCACAATAATTTCTATATGTCTATTATGAATGTGAACTCCCTGGGATCGATAAACTTTTTGAATTTTATTAACCAAAGAAATACGACTTTGCGCTATCGTTAGCTCAGCACCAATCAAGAATCCCCAAGGAATGCCAAGAATTTTTGTTATACGCCCATTCCAAGTATCAACTCTCTTTTCTAGGTTCATCGATATTGAATCAATCGAACGAACTTCTAATACCTGTTCTACTTTTGGAAGACCTTGTGTTATATCACCCGATCTCGATTTTTCATAGATAAATGTAACTAATATATCTCCTTCAGAAAGTATTTCCCCATAATGGCCATGAACCGTTGCTCCAGGAGTCGCCAAATAAGGGTTAGCCGATCTTATTCCTACAGAATCCATTTGAACTGTTATAATTTGACCCGATTTTAGGTGTGGTTCATTTTTCGTTTGAACTATACATACATTTTCGCAAATAAATTGACCAAGACTAATTATTGGAAACGTTTTTTCACAATAATTATGGTGGAGAAAATGCCAAGTCAAATAGAATGGATTTAAAATCATGTTACTACACAGATCAGGTTTATAAATTCTCTCGTTTTCGTCCAGGAAATAATATTTGAATACTTGAAAAGTTTCTTTTAATTTGTCAAATTGCCAATTTTTAATTATCGAGAGCTGATTATGAGTTATTAAACGGTAAAAATAAAAATTGGCAACTTGAGGGGCTATTCCTAAAGGACCTAACGAATTTTTAATTGGAATCATAGCATCTCTTTGAATTTGATTAATTCCCTCTTTTATCCCATTGTAATATTTTCCATCGTTGAATGATCCTATTTGAAAACAATTCGATGATGACAAAATTATCAAAGATCGGCATTTATCATTTCTATTCAACAACATACGAATAGTTCCATGATTTTGACTAAGTGATTGTTGAATTTTTTCCCTCGAATCAATAGAAAAAAATGGATTGATGGTGGTGCGGTCCGACTCATTATCCAAGATATATTTTGAACCGGGCGGATTATTCCTTTTTCTTATATATGAAATATGGGATTTCACTAAGTCAATTCTTAAGAAATATCTAACCAAACCATTTATACTTATTTCAACAAAAGAAGCATGCGCATTTTCGATAGAAGCAAATTTTTTGTCTTGATCCCAATTTAAGACTAAACAAGTCCTAACTAATTGAATACTTGTATCAGAAATTCCCCGAATGGATTTTCCATTTCCAGAAAGAATGTAATTAATAACTTTAAGTTCCAGATTATCTCTTTCTTGGAATATATCTTGGGGAAAAAGTTTTACTAAATTGATCCTATCCGCTATTTCATATAAAATTACCGGTCGAACCAAAACAAAAGACTTTTTTTTCGTAATTGTGATCCATTGGACATAGATCCAATTTTTCATTTTTTTTTCTTTTGAATTTTTTTTTACCGTTCCTGGTGGTATCAACATGGCACTGTGTCGGGATATCTTATCCATTTCTCCGGGAAAATAGATATCCCCGGAAAATATTTTTAATTCAATCTTTTTTTTTTTCTTCTCCAATCGTACCAATCCCCTTACTCGACTTCTTATATTTAAAGTGATTAGTGTATCTACTTCAACGATACTATTGTTCCGTACCATTATGGAAGAAGATTCTGGTAAAATATGCACTTCCTCGGGAATGAAAAAAAATTGATCTACTTTAATTTGGTATTTTGTCTTAAATTCTTTAACTCCTTGATACTCAATTAAAAAATCCTCTTTTTTTAAAATGGAATTTATACCTATAGTCCTATATTTAGTAATTCCTGAGCTCTGTGTTCGGTATTGAGGATCATCGAAATAAGCAAGAATACTATTTCTACGAAAAATACCATTGATTGGTATTTCAATCGAGATACTGGAAGCTAACATTAGCTCTTTGTCTCGTTCTTGAATCGATTGGAATTGAAATGGAATAATTAATCTATTTCTCCGCCTCTTTGCTAATAAATCCGTAGTATCATGGAAAATAGTAGGATGTGTAAAATGACAATGATCTATAGATATGATTTGATTAAATATTGAATAATCTGAAATCCTTCTTTCTTTTTTATCAGAAGGATTGAAACGAAACAATTTATGTCTTACTTTTTTCTTACTTGGTAAAAGGTTACAAAAATCTCTTTCTCCAGTAGAAAGATAATGAATGTTCATTTGATCTTGATCTTTTCGGATTGAAAAAGAGACTGAACCGGACCTGTATGATTTTCCTGATAAAATCCATAAATGACTTGTTTTTGGTAAGATATGGACATTACTATATCTAAATTCTGATGCATGGTACACATCGGTACTCCAATGCATTTCTCCTTCTAAGTCAGAATAGACATGTTTTCGAACTTTTTCTTTTAAATTCAAAGTGTATGTTCCTGCGCGAATCTCGGCAATTACTTGTTCTGATTTTACATATTGATTGTTTTGAACTAATAGAAAACTTTTTGGTGGAATAGTCACATTATGTATAATATCACCACTTTCAATAGTAACATACAAGTCTATATAACATAGAAAAGCAGGATGCCCATGACGTGTACGTGTAGGATGAACCAAATCTTCATTGAATTGAATTTTTCCATTATAAGGTGCTCGCACCTGTTCTGCAGTACCTCCAGTGAATACTCCGCCAGTATGAAAAGTTCTTAATGTTAGTTGAGTGCCCGGTTCTCCAATGGATTGGCCCGCAATAATACCTACAGCTTCTCCTAATTCCACCAAGTGACCATGAGTAGGACTTTGGCCATAACACAATCGACAGATCCAAGATGTATTCCTACAGGTAAAGGGAGTTCGGATAGATATTGGTTGTGTTTGAAGGGTTTTAAATCGATTGATAAGTCCAATTCCAATATCTTGATTTCTAACGGCAATGCATCGTGAACCTCTGTATATATCGTCTGCTAATACACGACCAATTAATGTTTGTATCCAAATTCTTTCCGGCATCATTCCATTCTGGGTATTCACCGAAATTCCTCGAATGGTACCACAATCCGTTCGACGTACAACAATGTGTTGAACCACTTCAACAAGTCTGCGTGTAAGATATCCAGCATCTGATGTTCGTACAGCAGTATCTACAACCCCTTTACGAGCTCCGTAGCAAGAAATTATATATTCGGTTAAAGATAGCCCTTCGCGCAAATTGCTTTGAATAGGTAAATCAATCATTTGTCCTTGTGGATCCGACATTAATCCTCTCATACCCACTAATTGGTGTACTTGAGATGCATTTCCTCTAGCTCCCGAAAAGGACATTATATGGACTGGATTAAAGGGGTCGGTCATCCTAAAATTAGGATTCATTTCTTGTCGAAAATATTCACTTGTAGCATACCATATCTCAATGGATTGGCGTAATTTTTCTACTGCATGTACATTCCCATAATGATGATGTTTTTCCAAAATCAAACTTTGTTGTTCAGCATCTTGAACTAGCCATCCTTTAGAAGGTATTGTTAAAAGGTCATCAATTCCTAATGAAATGGATGTATCCGTAGCTTGACGGAATCCCAGAGTCTTTACTTGATCCAGGATATGTGATGTATATGCCATTCCGAAGTGATCTATTAATCTGCTAATAAGTCGTTTAATGGCAGTTCCACCTATCACTTTATTGTGAAAGACTAGATTGGCCCGTTCTGCCATAAGTACCTCCATATTCCACTCAGTGGGATTCGGTTCAACAATGGGTTTGAGTCAATGATTGGAAAACTGCCTTTTCTTTATCTTGATTTGCGTAGAAATTGAAAAACTATGATCCTCATTAAACCATGAAGACCTGAATTTACACCGGTATCATAAATTTGCTTATCTTAGATACCAACCATCTATATGATCTATATGATTAGATATCATATGATTAGATATCATATGAATAGGCCCGGCAAAAACCTTGTATAGCTTCTTCTATTTCTCGATAAAAAGAAATATGACCAACATTGGTTCGAATGTATATAGAACGAATTTCTTTTTTTGTACTTCTTACTACTAGATAATGCTCATAAATTTCATGATAGGTACCTAAAGATTCATAGTGAACTTCGATAGGAACTTCTCTTGACGAAATAATGCGTTGATCTAGTCGCCACCGGAGCCACAAAGGACTATCGAAGTTTATTCTTTTTTGTTGATAAGCTCCAATTGCATCATAGGAATTACAAAAAAAGGGTTCTTTTTTTTTCGTATACTTATAGTTATTATCTCGAATTCTTTCATTTTTAAGATTTCTAAAATTTCTGCAATTCCGTGGATTATACCTATTTGAATAAATACCTCGACGATTCCCACTCGTTAATATGTAAAGTCCAATAAGCATATCTTGAGTTGGTACGGAAATAGGATCCCCAATAGCCGGAGACAGGAGGTTCGTATGAGAAAACATAAGTAAACGAGCTTCTGCTTGAGCTTCTAAAGATAAAGGCACATGAACAGCCATTTGATCCCCATCAAAGTCTGCATTGAATCCCTTACAAACTAAGGGATGCAAACAAATAGCACGCCCCTCTACTAAAATGGGTTGGAATGCCTGTATACCTAATCTATGCAGAGTCGGCGCTCTATTCAGCAATACGGGATGTCCCTGCATAACTTCTTGAAGTATTTCCCATACAATCGGTTCTTTTTCCCGAATTTTACTCTTAGCAATCCCTATGTTCGAAGCAAAATGTTTTCGAATTAGACCACG